ATTTCTGTACCCACAATTCAATATAGTTGGATATATACCACATATATAGTATTCTTTTACTCTCATTTTTCCCATCCAATTTTGAATACTTGAACGGTCGATTTTTTTGTCTTAGCTTTTCTTTTATGATTTTATGATATGAATGAAATTCGCTTTCACCTTTATGAGTAAAAGCAGAGGAATGTCGCATTATGATCTGGATTGCATTTTTATTTTTCTTTCATTTTATTTTGATTTCCTTAACTAAAAAATTTAATGATAATTAATTCAGTTCAGTATTAATCAGTACTATTAATTATTAATATCATTTCTATAACTAATCTTTCTATTAATTTGATAAGATTAAGATAATAATCGATAAGATTAAGATAATAAATAAATAGAATATAAAATTCTATATATCTATATGATATTTTATTATTATTTATTTTATAATTTTATATATAAAATTTTATATATAATATATATAGTAATAGATAAGATCCTAAAAAAAAAAAACGATTTTGAATTGAAATTCAAATCTTTAATTAAGATTAGGATAATGAACATATAATTGATAAAAAAATAGAAATTATATATCGTTACAGTCTCTTAATCGTTATCTTTCTATAAATATTGAATATTTATTTGAAATATTCTACTATATTTTAGGTTTCTATTCTTTATCTCTTTATCTAGAGTTATAGTTATATTAATTATGAATAGCTAAAATTACAGTAATTTATCGAATTCCTATGCATGTACAATTTCTATTATATGAGCCCGCTTAGCTCAGAGGTTAGAGCATCGCATTTGTAATGCGATGGTCATCGGTTCGATTCCGATAGCTGGCTTCTCTCTACTTGTTTTATTTTTTACATGATTGATAGCGTAGCGTCTCTTTGACATGAAAGAATACTGAAAATAATCCAAGGGTGGCCAATCTATTATGTTGTAGGAAGATCCAATTATGAATAAAAAATTGGAGGAGTTAGATCTTTACACAACAAATAAAGAAAAGTATCCTTTTCTTTTATTTTTATATATACAATAACAATACAACTAGAGTTCGGATATTGATAAAATTTATCTCATTATTCTTTGTAATACAATACTTCCGTAGATTTTGCTTCATTTATAGTTCAGTTTTAATTTTGGTTTATTCTGCGAAATCCAATTTCAATAAAATTAAAAATTAAGGAGTCTTTATGTCTCGTTATCGAGGGCCTCGTTTCAAAAAAATACGCCGTCTGGGGGCTTTACCGGGACTAACTAGTAAAAGGCCTAGAGCCGGAAGTGATCTTAGAAATCAATCGCGTTCCGGCAAAAGATCTCAATATCGTATTCGTCTAGAAGAAAAGCAAAAGTTGCGTTTTCATTATGGTCTTACAGAACGACAATTACTTAAATATGTACGTATCGCCGGAAAAGCCAAAGGTTCAACAGGTCAGGTTTTACTACAATTACTTGAAATGCGTTTGGATAACATCCTTTTTCGATTGGGTATGGCGTCGACTATTCCTGGAGCCCGCCAATTAGTTAACCATAGACATATTTTAGTTAATGGTCGTATAGTAGATATACCAAGTTATCGCTGTAAACCACGAGATATTATTACAGCGAAGGATGAACAAAAATCTAGAACTCTGATTCAAAATTATCTTGATTCATCCCCTCATGAGGAATTGCCAAAATATTTGACTCTTCAGCCGTTACAATATAAAGGATTAGTCAATCAAATAATAGATAATAAATGGGTCGGTTTGAAAATTAATGAATTGCTAGTCGTGGAATATTATTCCCGTCAAACTTAAACCTAACTCAAAAAAAAAGGGGGGTTCCGGCTATTTTGCTCCCTTTTCGTCGAAGTAATAAATAAAATAGGCAGCAATATTTTTATTCCTTTATTATTTGATACATTGTAGCCTGTAACATTGATTATTTAGATGAAGGTACGGAAAGAGAGGGATTCGAACCCTCGGTAAACAAAAGCCTACATAGCAGTTCCAATGCTACGCCTTGAACCACTCGGCCATCTCTCCTACATAATGATTATGACTCAGAACCCGAGTGAATAGCGATTCATTCATATTAGATTATTGGATAGGTACGACCAATCAATTCTAACTATAAAAAATAGAAAACTTTTCATCAAAGAACGATTTTTTCTTTGCGGCTGACGGACTAAGAATCCCTTTTTTATTTTTATTGCTAAACAAGAACCCTATTAAAAATTCATGAATCCGCAAGCACGGGGAGTTTTATATGTGATTGTATACCTGTTAGGCACAAAAAAAGGACGGTTATTCTATTTGATTTTTATCTAATCTATCGAATGGTTATTCGACTCTTTTTCCTATTTGGATCATATATCATATGATATATAATTCAATCAAAACTTTTCTCGAGTTATCCTAATCTGTAGGATTAATTCCGCGATTCTTAAACTTCAATGAAATCCGAAAAAACAATTTGAGTAGTGAGTAGAAGGTTTCTATCTTTTTTTTAGTCTGTTTTTATG